ATACCTACTATGTTAGAATAGTCATGTGGTATGTTCTCAGATTTTGCACGTGTAATACATGTTCCTTCTATTTCGCCAAGTAAAGCTCTTCGCATCGCAATGCCTATTGTGTCGGCTTGACCTTTTATAAGTGGAGACAGAATAAAGCGTCCATAATAAAGACGCTTACTATCTCTTCTTGATTCAACACACTTCCACTGTAGTGTCCGAGTAGATACTTTTACTTTCTCTCGAACCATAGTAATTTTATTTGATGAGATCATTGAATCATTTATTTCTCTTGAAACCCTTTCAGCTTTTATTTAGTTCTATACACGTCTTTTTTTAGGGGGTCTACAACCATTATGTGGCATAGGGGTTACATCTCGTACGAAACTTAAAAGTATACCGCTTCTACGAATAGCTCGTAATGCTGCATCTCTTCCCAGTCCAGGGCCTTTTATCCTTACCTCAGCTCGTTGCATACCTTGATCCACTACTGCTCGAATAGCATTTCCTGCTGCGGTTTGAGCAGCAAAAGGTGTTCCTCTTCTTGTACCCCTGAATCCACAAGTACCCGCGGAGGACCAAGAAATAACCCGACCCCGTACATCTGTAACGGTCACAATGGTATTGTTGAAACTTGCTTGAACATGAATAACTCCCTTTGGTATTCTACGTACATTTTTACGTGAACCACTACGTGTATTTTTACGTGAACCAATTCTTAATATAGGTTTTGCCATATTTTTTCATTTCACAAGAAATATATGGATATATCCATTTCATGTCAAAACGTACTTTTTTTTGCCAGCTCCTTGGAAGTGCCCTTTCCTTTATTTTATTTCCTTTTAGTAAGATTATCCTTGTCTTTGTTTATGCCTCGGGTTGGAACAAATTACTATAATTCGTCCCCTCCTACGGATTAGTCGACACTTTTCACAAATTTTACGAACGGAAGCCCTTATTTTCATAGTTATTATTCCTTAATTCTGTGAATATACTTATTGTTTTGTTGGACGAAAGAAGGGTTTCTTGATATTTTTGAATCTTTAATTGTATCTTCGTTAAAGGAATGTTGAAATTGAAAAAACCACTTACTCTTTTGAATCCTTGTTATGGAGTCTAGAAAGCGGCTGTCCCCTGATTAACTTATACCTAAGAACTTGCTAAAATTTTTATTTTTAGCAGGGGTGGTATTACACAACCCCTTTTTTCACAATATGTTAAATTACGGATATCCTATTTTTATATTAGAAGGATTACCATATATAACACAAAATTTCTCCACCGATTCTTTTTAGTCTAGCTTCTCGGTCTGTCATTATACCTTGAGAAGTCGAAAGGATTACAATTCCTATTCCGCCTAAAATTCGTGGAATTCGTTGAGAGTTAGAATAGATTCGTAGACCCGGTCGACTTATTCGCTTTAAATTTAAAATAGTTTTATAGGATTCTTTCTTATTTCGTCTATGTTTTAGGGTTAAAATAAAAAAATATTGATTGTTTTCACGATGTTTCCTTACGTTTTCGATAAAACCCTCCCGTAAAAGTATTTTAATAATGCTTTCGGTGATGTTAGTCGACCCTATCCGAACTGTTCCTTTTCTATTCATGTCAGCATTTCGTATAGAGGTTATTATATCAGCAATAGTGTCTTTCCCCATGATAAGTTAAAATTCCTTATTGTTCTATAATTTTGATATAATCAACATGTTCTTTTTCTTTTATTTATATATAGATATAGACGAATTATATATTAATATATGAATTAAATTATTAATATTTTTTATTAAGGGTATATGCGTGATACACAATCTATTAATTAATTTTATTTCAATACCATTTTTTAAATCCTATACTAACTATCGATATTTAGGTCTTATAAGACCTCAGGAGCTAATGAAACTATTTTAGTAAAGTTTAATTGTCTCAATTCCCGTGGGATCGCCCCAAAAACTCGAGTTCCTTTTGGATTCCCTTCTTGATCAATGACAACTGCGGCGTTGTCATCATATCGTATTATCGTCCCATTGTTACGTTTGAGTTCTTTACAAGTACGTACAATTACTGCTCTGATCACTTCTGATCTTTCTAGAGGAGTATTCGGTATTGCTTCCTTGATTACAGCAACAATAACGTCACCAATATGAGCATATCGGCGATTACTAGCTCCTATTATTCGAATACACATCAATTCTCGAGCCCCGCTATTGTCTGCTACATTCAAATAGGTTTGTGGTTGAATCATATCATTTTTTTGTATCTCTTCTTTTAATACAAAGGACGAAGTAAAAAAATATTGTTTGTCAAAAAAATAAAACCGATAATCTTTTTTTCCTTAAATGTTATTTAGCTTTTTCATTCTATATTCCTATTCAGAAATAATGAATTGGGTTTTTATAGGCATTTTTGATGCCGCTATTGAAATAGCTTTTCTGGCTATATTTTCGGGTACACCACCCATTTCATAAAGGATTTTACCTGGTTTAACCACAGCTACCCAATACTCCGGGGATCCTTTACCAGAACCCATACGCGTTTCCGCCGGTCTTACTGTAACAGGTTTGTCTGGAAATATACGTACCCAAATTTTTCCCCCACGTCGTACATTTCGTGACATTGCTCGTCGCCCTGCTTCTATTTGTCTAGATGTGATCCAAGCGGGTTCAAGTGTTTGAAGAGCATATCTGCCAAAACAAATACGATTCCCACGAGAAGATATTCCTTTTAGTCTTCCTCGATGTTGTTTACGAAATCTGGTTCTTTTTGGGTTATAGTTGATGGTTTTTTTCTAAATTAGAAATCCCATCTCTACTACAGAACTGAACGTGAGAGTTTCTTCTCATCCAGCTCCTCGCGAATATAAAGTACTAAAAAAGCTTGTATTAATATATAGATGTAGTTAATGATTAATCCTATTAATCATGGTCTTTTTTGATATTTCATCTGATCTCTTATAAATTTGTGTATGTCTTTTTCAAAATGGAATCCAAGATGAATTCTATTTATATTTATTTAAAAATAACGTAATATCATTATCTCGAATGTCGTTTTTGTTAGAGTTAGAGTATTTTAACAAAATCCTTATTTTCTTTTATCTTTTTCGTTTTTTATTACTTTATTTTATTTGAAAAAAAAAAAAAAAAAAAATATTCGCCGGCGAATATTTACTCTTTCAATATCTATTTAAGTTTGATGTTTATCCCACGAGGTCTCAGAATAAAAATCAGAATAGATAATAAAGTTTATGGTTTATTCCGCCATCCTGTCCAATGAATAACTAAGATTTCTTTTTCAATTGAATTCTCTATATTCATGGGTTCCGTCGTTCCCATCGCCTCTTGATTAATCATTAGGCCCGAATTCTACAATGGAGCTCTTACCTGAAATTTTTAATTTCATTTTTTAATTTATTTTAGAGTCAATTTTCTCAGTTTTTATTGGCTCAAAGCTCTTAATTTTTTGTTTTCAGAACGAACAGATTTATTTAATTATTATGAATGAATCTGTATTCATGCTTTATTACATTGTTTTTATTACAGTGACCTCATAGATTTTCCAAATTGGAATAATAGATCATTAATATTCAAATTTTTTCTCTCTTTCTTTCATCCTTCCGTTTATCCGCATACTTTTCAATTACCTTTCATAACTTATAATAATATTTCGTTATTCTTTTTTTTTTTTTTTTAATTCAGTTGCTACAATTATATGATCAGGCTATCATATCTTGACTTATTTTTTTGGATCCAGATAATGCGAAGCAATGAGTTGCTTAGGTTATTTATTAATGCTTTTTATTTATTAATGCTTTTTATTTATTAATGCTTTTTATAGTTAATAGTTGCTCTTATCTTAATTAGGTAAGTTCTTTATTTATTTTTTTTCTTAGTCTAATCGAATCCTAAACTAACGAGTCACACACTAAGCATAGCAATTATATCAAAGGAGTTTTGATGTAAATTTTTATTCAACCTTATAGAATTGCTGATTTTTTCTTAAACAAAAAAAGAAGACTGTAATTTTTTTTTGCTGTCTGTATAGTGTTATACTAAACATAGTTTTAGTTTTTTTATCCAAGGATAAAATGTAAAGACAAATAAAGTTTGTTATTCTTCGTCTATGAATATCCAAATTTTTATTCCTAAGACCCCATAAATAGTTCGAACTGTATAGGAACAATAATCAATTTTAGCTTCAATTGTTTGTAAAGGAACTCTGCCTTCTCTTATCCATTCAACACGTGCAATTTCTTTTCCGTCGATACGTCCTGCAATTTGTACTTGAATTCCTTTTGTATTCGCCTGTTCAGTTAATTCAATAGCTTTTTTCATTGCTTTTCGAAAAGAAACGCGGTTTTTTAATTGGCCAGCTATAAATTCTGCAAGAATATTAGGATGCCCATACGGATTGGAAATTCTGGTAATAGCAATATTGAGTTTTCTGTTGACACAATTAAGTTCTTTTTGAACATTTATCTGTAATTCTTCGATTCTTCGGGGTTTATCTTCAATTAATAATTTAGGAAATCCCATATAGATTATTATCTGAATGAGATCAATTCTTTTTTGAATTTCGATACGTGCAATTCCCTCAATGCCAGAAGATATTCTTATATTTTTTTGGACATAATTTTTAATACAGTCTCGTATTTTTTTATCTTCTTTTAAACCTTCAGAATACTTTTTTGGTTGTGCAAACCAAAGAGAATGATGACTTTGGGTTGTACCAAGTCTGAAACCAAGTGGATTTATTTTTTGTCCCATAGGCCTCCACTACTATATGTATCATAACATGTTATATTTATGTTTTCATTGCTGCATCCAGGTTTTTTTAAATACATTAAATATTCTTTATATCGTTGATAGACGGATATATCTTCCAATACGATAGTTATATGACAAGTGAATCTTTTTAGTGGGTAACTTCGTCCTCGGGCACGAGGTTTTAATTTTTTCACAGTATTTCCTTGGTTCACTTCAGCTTTACTAATGACTAAATTGGTTTCTTTGAAATTC